CTTTTGTCAAGCTAGGATCATAAAAAATCATGAAAATGAGAGTGATAACGTTTTGCACAAGGGTTTTCAATTTGATGAGATTTGGAGAAGAGGGCTTATTTACAAGGCCTATCCTTTCGTGTGCGAGAAGAGTGTTGCTAGATACGACTTACCAAAAGCGCTCAACGCATAACAAAAAAATGCAGTGTCTAAAGTTTCATTTTCGTTATTCGAGAAAAGCAGTCAAGTAACTAAAAAAGGAAGAAAAATAAATAGGACAGGGTACTTTTGATAGACTAAGTTCGATAAAGTTATCGCGTAAGGATGGAAATAGTCCTTTTTCTTTTGGGTCTTGCTTGAAATATAGTCAAAAAAGCTAGTAAGTCTTTTTTGTTGGCAAATAAGAGAAATTTCGCTAGAATTTGATGGAATCAAAAAAGGCCCGGTTGGGTAATGACCGGGCCGGGCCGTGGAAACAAAAGGGCCTTTCGAAGAAAATCAAAGCAAGGAAGTCCTCGTTCTTTATCTTTCGTTTTCTTTATATTAGATCTTTTGAATTTTGACTTTCTCGAAACGGAATAGCTCAGAAAAGTTTTACATATCTTGAGAATCAAAATAAAGAAGGAGAAAGAAAGACGGTTTTGAATCCTTTTTTCATGTGGAATGTAACATATTAATAATTATAATTATCTTTTTCAATAGGGAGAGATGGCTGAGTGGACGAAAGCGGCGGATTGCTAATCCGTTGTACGAGTTATTCGTACCGAGGGTTCGAATCCCTCTCTTTCCGTTTTCGTCGATGACTTGATATTTTCTTTTCTTTCAAATTTCACAAACCCCTTTTTCCTAGTTAAATGTGTGGAATAGATAAAAAATCTTAAGAAAATGAAAAAATCAAGATAGAAAAACGAAAAAACCTTTATTCTTCACGTCCAGGATTACGTCCTGGGTCATTAGATAGGAATCCAAAGATGAAGAGAGAAACAAAGAATATTACTACTGTGTAAACGAAAAGTTTGAGCGTAAGCATTACACAATCTCCAAGAGCCTTTTTGGAAAAAACGAGAAAAGATAATAGATCGTCCATTTTTCTACCCCATATTCTATTTTGACACCAAGAAATGAAGTGCTTTCTCGAACTCGAAAATAAGTCTATCAGGTCAAATAAGAGTCTTTGATTCCCCAAGATGACTTCATGCCCATAATGAGATATGGGCGTGGGACCCTAAGTCTGTATAAAATCACATAGAAATTAAGGCCTTGCACTGGAAAAAGGGTCAGAATGGGGAAATGTGGCGAGCCGGATTTGATTTCTCGCGGCGATCAAAGAATTTCAACGTTTGCCTCAAAGATTGCTGCGGGAAAGACTTATTTGATCTTATCAATCGTTAGAAATTTTTCTCGAAGAAATCCTGCATTTTCTAGGATAGTCTAGGATAGTATTAAGTATCTTATCGAAAACTTACAGCAGCTTGCCAAACAAAGGCTAAAAGAAAAAAAAAGAGGGGTATGACTGGCATAATATCTATGATTGGATTTAAAAAAGCATAGGCCTCGGGCAATTTGGCAAAGAAAAGACTAGTTGGATAAAGGGCAGAATTAAAACAGATACAGATCAAACTTAAGAGATTAAGCATAGCAGACATTTTGTTCTTGACGATAATTGCAATTTGATTGAGTTCTTGAGATAAGGAAAACGGAAGAAAGTAAGGTAGACAAAAAAATCCTTCTTTTTCTTTGAACCGGCCCAATCAAAAATCCTCCAATTCTCAAAGGCGAATAGAAGAAATCATATTTTCATCTACTATTTTAATTACATTCTATCTAATGATCAATAAATTCAGTCGAATTCTATATCTCCACGGGTCAAATTCCTAGCACAAACCTATAATCTCTTAGCGTAAAATTGTCGCTAGAGATTTGGGCGGGCCTTGACAAAGATTTATTGTAATAATAGAATAGAAAGTATCTAAAAAAACTCAACGTGACACGGGTAGTTGCTCAAAATCTTTCTTTTGACTATAATTATAATAGGAATCATCAAATGAATCAAAAAATGAATCATCAAATCGACATGACACGGGTAGTTGCTCAAAATCTTTCTTTTGACTATAATTATAATAGGAATCATCAAATCGACGTGACACGGGTAGTTGCTCAAAATCTTTCTTTTGACTATAATTATAATAGGAATCATCAAATCGATGTGAAGGTGGGGCGTAGCCGAGTGGTAAGGCGACGGGTTTTGGTCCCGGTAATCGAAGGTTCGATCCCTTTCGTCCCACAGGCCTAATCATGATTATTTAAAATCACAGGCCTGGGTTACGTTGTCGTTCCGCAATTTGTGTTTCATTCCGATTTTTATCCTGGGTTACGTTGTCGTTCCGCAATTTGTGTTTCATTCCGATTTTTATCCTGGGTTACGTTGTCGTTCCGCAATTTGTGTCTCATTCCGATTTTTATTGAGAGAGTGGAGATTTTTTATTGCGAGAGTGGAGATTTTTTCTTCATTTTTAATTCTGCCGTGTTTTATTAAAAATTTATTACAAACCCCGAAGGAGGAGAACTATGAATTCATCTGAGAACAAAGACGTGGGGCCTAAGTGCCCCTTTTACTACTGTAGTACCTATCTTTCGGCAAATTGTCCGAAAGATTATTATAAAGATGATTATACTAAAAATTATTATAAAGATGATTATAGTAAAGATTATTATAAAGATGATTATAGTTCGGACGTTAACTCTAAACCGAAAAAGAGTAACGGGCTAAATGGGAAGAGGTTTCCCGAGTTGGAAAAGGAAAGTCTTTTTCCACAAACAGACGAAACTGGGCGAAAATTTCTTTCTGCTCGGAAAAAGCACGAACCGGCGCTCACGTGCCCCCACGGCAAAAAAGGCCATGGGTACAAGCACTCGTATAATAAGGGTCATTGCGAGACTTGGAAGATTTTTTGGCAAGCCTTCCAATGGGGAAGTGAGTCAGGCGAAAGGTGGATCAATCAAAAGATCCCGCGCCTCTCAAAAACTCGTAAGGCGCTGGAGGCCTTCCAAGAGAACATAAAACCCCTCTTAAAGGAGGCCGCACAAAAACCAAAAACCAAGATCAATGCTTGGACCCTTGGATTTTGGCACGCAGCGTTACTGCGGTTGCAAAGGCTAAGTCCCGAGGATTGATAACATGATTCTCTAAACGAATCAATCCTATGGTTCATATAAAAAATCTTCAAGTCAAAGATTTATTCGGAAAAACAGACATTATTATGTCTATGTACCGACTGAACCAATGACTAGTCATGATTCCATAATTGAATCAGTTCCATAAGGGGTTCCAAATTAGAGGAATGTTATGGTTAAACTTCGTTTAAAACGCTGTGGTAGAAAGCAACGTGCGACTTATCGAATCGTTGCAATTGATGTTCGCTCCCGAAGAGAAGGAAGAGATCTTCGGAAAGTGGGTTTTTATGATCCGATAAAGAATCAAACGTATTTAAACGTTCCTGCTATTCTATATTTTCTTGAAAGGGGTGCTCAGCCTACAGAAACTGTTCGGGACATTTTAAAGCAGTCGGAGGTTTTTAACGAACTTTGCCCCAATCAAATAAAATTGAATTAATTTAAGGAAATAAGGGGGGTATATGCTACCCCTTTCTAGAACTTTTCTCTATTTTGTTTATTTATTGATTGACTAAATTCGAGATTTTTTTCGACTTCTTATTTTGTCTTCCCCTAGCTAAACTTTTTTGTATCTATGGAGTGCCAATCTAACTCAAGTCCTTATTTTTTGGAATATTTTTCAACCGAATTTCTTATCTTTTTTCATTATATCCTTTTCGTAACCTTTATATTGACAACAATGCATTGACGAAATATAATGCAGCGTGATAAAGGGATCTCTTTATAACGGGATCTCTTTATTTCCGTCTCATTGGTTTGGTTTTTGCCTTACTTTAGTCAAAATTAAGGGGTTCGTTGGATGCGCTTTGATAGACGCATTTTTGCTTGAAAACGTGGCTTGAAAACGTGAATAACAATGACATAAGGAAGGATCTATCATTATTTCTGGTTTTTCTGTTATCGGAAAATTTGTTGTATTTTCATATGAGTTATTACGTTTTCTGTTCTTAATCGATTCGAAAATGGGTTTTTATGCTTTGATTCACTCGTCGAATCATTTTTTCATTCTGATTATATCTACATACTTTTTTCTTCTATTCGGGTTGCTAACTCAACGGTAGAGTACTCGGCTTTTAAGTGCGACTCGGATCTTTTACACATTTAGATGAAGCGATGAATTCATCCATACCATCGGTAAAGTTTGGAAGACCACGACTGATCCTAAAAGGGAATGAATGGAAAAAATAGCATGTCGTAGCAACCAAGAGTTCTGAGAATTTTTTCTTCTTTCCCGATCGGGACAAAACTTTGTTTCACTTATTGGAAGGGAGTCAAATGGATTCAATTTCAAGTTGGGTCGAATGAATAAATGGATAGAGCTCTCTGGCTTCAATTAATTTAATGAAATTATAAGAAACGAAAAAGCAACGAGCTCCTATTCTTAATTTGAATGATTACCCGATCTAATTAGACGTTAAAAATATATTAGTGCCTGAATACGGGTAAGGGCTTATCCGAGAAGCGGATTCTTTATTTTTTCATGAATCCTAAATATTAGCATTCTCCATTCCAGAATGGAGCTGTGTGCGTATAAGAAAGAGTAGATTGATAACAAAATTTCCAAAATCAAAAGAGCGATTGGGTTGAAAAAATAAAGGATTTCTAAATATCTTGTTATCCTAGAACGAATATAAACGACTTCAAGAAAATGGAAAAAGAGAGGATCGAGAATCCGTTGATAAGTTTACCTGTATCCGAGGTATCGCTTCCTTAATCTTACTCGAAAAATACCTTGTTTTGACTGTATCGCACTCTGTATCATTTGATAACTCCCAAAATCCTCTACCTTTGGTTCAAATAGCATTCAAAATGGAGGAATTTCAAAGCTCTTTAGAGCTCGATAGATT